TCAAAGTAGAAATCCATCGATTTTATGAATAATCCAATACGTGTGGATGTATCGGTATGAAACATCCTGCAAATCTTTTCTTTACTAAAAAACGAATAAAAAACGAATAATAAAAATAAATATTTTTTATTTTATATTTATATATATATAAATATATATAAAAATATATAAAATAAAAAAAGGGATAAAATAAGAACTGTAATGAGATAATAAAGAAGTATTTGGATATACGTAAAGATTTAATCTGCTTTTCAGTCGGAACAAAACAAGAAAAGTCTTTTTTTTTTTTTTTTTTTTTTTTTTAATTTTCCTAAGTTATAAGTTGAAGTGAATTGAATCATTGAAGAAGTTCTATTTGTTCAATGAATTACTCTCCCCTCACTTCCCCTTTTTTTGTTTCTGTTTGTCCATTACTGTTATGAATCTAAAAAAAAAATAAATAAATAAATTCATAATTCAAATATACCTGTAAAAGATAGCTAGGGATAAGAATCCTTGGCGAACAGGAGAAAAACACGATTCTTTCGATACAAGACGACACAAGAAAAATACTTTTCTTGTGTCGTCTTGTATCGAATAGAAGATTAGGAAGACTAAAAAGACTTTATAGAAATCTTTTTTACTTTCATTTTTACCGTCCTTGCCTTGTATTCTATTCCTTTTTATGCTTTTTTTCTATTATTAGGAATAGTATACAAGTAATGAGTTTCAGACATCTAAAAAAAGAAAAAACAGTATAAAAAAAAAAAAAGGAAAAGGCTTACAGAATTTTTGAATCATACAATACATAATTCTATCGATCGACAAGTTTAAAGAATCTCTAGATCTAGAAATTTATTTCGTACAACTGAACCTTTTCAAACTGTTTCTTTTTCAGAACCAAAAGGATTTGTGCCAAAATCACAGATGCTAAGAAGAACAAAAGGCCTTGGACTCGTAATGGATCTTGAAGCACTATTTCTGCGTCTCCCTGCCCAAACCCTCCCACATTTGGATTACTTGTTAATGGTTGCTCAAGCTTGATGGATTCACCTTCTGAAACAAGGAGTTCTGGTCCTGGAGGTATAATATCAACCACTTGACGTCCATCTGATGCATCAACTATGGTTATTTCATACCCCCCCTTTTCTTTACGTACTATTCTGCTTACTATACCGGCTGATGTAGCATTATAAACTGTATTGTTACTCTTGCTACCATCAGGATAAATCTGACCCCTTCCTCTGTTCCCACCTACATATATAGGATATTTTAAGAAGTGAACGTCTTTTTTCGTAGCAGGGTCGGGAGAAAGGATGGGAAAGACGATTTCACTATATTTCTGACCGGGAACAGGACCTATCACAAGAATATTTCTTTTATTAGGACGATAAGACTGAAAAGAAAGATTGCCCATCTTTTCTTTCATTTCAGGAGAAATACGATCGGGGGGGACTAATTCGAATCCCTCGGGTAAAATAAGAACAGCTCCCACATTTAAAGCTCCCTTTTTACCATTAGCAAGAACTTGTTTCAGTTGCATATCATAAGGAATTCGAACAACTGCTTCAAATACAGTATCAGGAAGTACAGCTTGCGGAACTTCAATATCCACGGGCTTATTAGCTAAATGGCAATTGGCACATACAATTCGCCCAGTCGCTTCTCGTGGATTTTCATAACCCTGCTGCGCAAAAATGGGATATGCATTTGAAATAGATGCTCGAGTTATTACATATATCATGATCGATAAAGAAATGGATCGAGTCATCTGTTCTTTTACCCAAGAAAAAGTATTGCTATTTTGCATAGTCCAATCATAGATCCCGGAATTTCTACAATAAATTCGATAGGTAGCTAGTAGAATTCCCTATCCACAAGTTTGCCATTGTATTGATCGTACTGAAAGAATTGTACTGGTGGAATATGGTATGAATACCTTGAACTGAAAAGGTAGAAGTATAAAAAATAAGTAAGATTAAAAATGATTTCTTTATACACGAAGCAAAAATCTGATTTGATTGATATCAAGAGATCTAATGAATTCTTCATTCATTCATTGAATGATAAATTACTACAAGGGAAGGAGATACACGATTTAAAAAATGGAAGATCCAATATTTCACAATTGTATCTAGAATCACTGGGAAAGTGGAAACAAGACCAGATATAATTTGATCGTTATGAGCCAATCCAAAATCGTTGTATATCGAACCAATCATTAGTTCCCAACCATGAGTCGAGTGGAATCCGATCCATAAATCAGTAACTAAAAGAATAGAAAAAGCTTTTATTGTGTCACTTAAGTTATAGAGAAATTCCTGAATCCAAGAATTAAGAATGAAAAGTTCTTCATTACCCAGAATAAAATAACTACTTAGAATAGCGAAACAGATTAGATTTGTCGATAAATGCAAAATTATATGGAAATGAGATTCATTGTGTCTTTTGACCAATTGTATTGTTTCCTTGTGCATTCCTATATGAAGCCCTTGCCCTTGTATATGTGTGCCCGAGTACTGCTTTATCATCTCGTCCAACAGAAATAGTTCTTCTAATTCCATAAGATTTTCTAGAACATTTTTCTCTTGAATATCATTCAAAAGGATTTCGGATTGCCTGGTATTCCACCAATTAATAATCCAAGTTTCTAGACTTTTATTAAATGAGAGAGAAACCCACCAGGGCAAAAAGAGTATAGGCACAAGATATGGAAGGGAAGCGAATGCTTTCTTTTTTTTCATTATGTATCTGTGATGTTAATGAACCTGTTTCATTTGTTGATTCTATCTTAGATTTCTATGAAGCGCGAGTTCTATAACAAGAGTCTATAACTCTAACAAGAACAAGGTATCGAATCTATGGGTCTTTTCCTATTTTTGTTTTTGTGTCAGAATTAAGTCTTTGTATTTAGAATAGAATATCGAAGAAGGGACCCTTTCGAATGAAAAAAAAAAAGAAGTAAATATTCTTTCCAGATTCCAGAAATACCAATTAGGAAAATTGTAACCAATTCCATCTTCATTTATTCCTTTCGATAAAGACTCGAAAATCCATTTTAAGTAACGAATATTATTTTTATTTTAAGACGAACCCTACCAGATCCTTTAATTCTTTTATTTATATTTCGAATTCGAAAGATTTAAATTTTTAATCGCAGCACGGGGATAGGGTATCAATTCAAAATCAGGGAACTAAAAGGAAGAATTCTGTTTTTACGAAAACAAAAGGTAAGATATTTGATGAATCTATACTTAACTTAGATTAGACTTCTTAATGAAACTTATTAGACCTTTAATTAGTATAAAAGAGTTAAGCTGGGGGCCATGTATATGCGTATATTTTGGTGTACAAATAGTTTATAGTTTATATTAATACTTAAATTCTTAATACTTATCTTAATACTTAATATATTATATATTAAATATATTATATATTAAAAATATATATATAATATATTTAATAATATATTTATATTTATATATATTTATATTTTTTATATCTTTTTTTTTTTATTCTTTATTCGAATTATATTTTCTTAGAATTGTTCCATATGCGTCCTCCTGGTTTTTTTATTTGTATTTGAGATGTATAATGTATGTGAATTGCTGCCTCAATGGAACGGTAAAATAGAATATAGCATTGCCGGAATGAACATTCTTAAGAAGCTGCAGTTGTCTTAAAAAGATAATTAGTAAGTTCTTCTCTCATGCTGAGATTTCTTCTTCAGTTCATTTCATTCAATTGGTACGCGCAAGAAATAGGCCAATTCGGCAGCTTTTTGTTCAATTTCTCGTGGATTAAAATTATCATCAGTACGAGTCAAGGGAATGGCTCCTTGACCCCGGATTTCCATATAAAGGACACAACGAGTAAAAAGACCCTCTCCCCCCTCTATTCTGATTGATTGGATATCTTTCAGAAAGAAACGAAGGAAGATGCGACGATTTTTTCCAGGGAATCCCCAACGAAAAAGGCACATTATCCCTTCTTTTCTATCGAATCGGTCATAACCACTACCTAAATTCCATGAGATTGTGCACCACAAATAAGAACTAATGAATAGACCTGCGATCCCATAGAAAGACATCACGATCCCTTGTGGTAAAAAAACAATTTGCTGAGAAGGAAATACGGATATCAGATTCCTACCAAGATAACTGGAAGTTCCAACCACTAAGAATCCTAGTGAACCTAAAAAAAGGATACAGGCCCAGCAAAAATTACTTGTTTTTCGAGACCCCGTTATAAGTTCTATCCATATATGTTCTGATCGCCAATTCATACTATACTAGATCCAGTTGCATTCGATTGGAATTGAGAAAATAACCCAAATAGATTTGACTTTTCTTGCTTGATTCCGAAATAACTTCCATCAACTAGCAGTATTCTGACATGAACCATTAGGAATAATTGGTTAGATACATTGAGTTTCTATTTCAAAGATTTAAAAAAAAAAAATATTTGCTGATCATTCTTAATTTAATTGATATTGATTAAGCTATAACCGCATATACATACATTAATGCATATATTATGCATCGGTATACATAACAATTCTTCCGTTTGTTTTCGGAAAGGCCACATATCATATATCCTACCATATTACACTAAAAAAGTATTTGTATGATGATCCAGCGTTGAAATAAATTGATGAGATTAGGTCCCATCATTTTTAGACAATCTTATTTCTTTGGACATAAAGAGATAAAGAAGCCATTGCGATTGCCGGAAAGACTAGGCCCACTAAAGGAACCAAAATAGAGGGAAAGTTAAAATCTATCATAGAACGGGTACCTCGATTTCATATTTGTACCTATTATAATTATAAAGATATCTTATGATGCGTCTACCTATTAGAAAAATATGAATATAATCTTAATATTCTTAATATTAAAGTACTTAATAATAAAAATAAATAAGTACAAGGAATGTAGAACTAAATGAAGTTTACCTATTCCTCTTTCTACACGAATATGTATGACAATCCACTTTCATAAATTTTATTCTTCTTTTCCCATCCTTAATTTATATCTTTTCTTTCAAAACAAACAAAGGTTTTTTGAAAGAAAAGAATTTTTTATGAATTCGTGACTTTAACCAATCTTATACAACAAATAAAACAGGGATTCCTAGTGAAAAACAGGGGTTCTCGGTAAATAGAAATAACTTATATTCTATATTCTTATTATTCTTTATTCTCATTCTATATTCATTCTTATATTCTTCTTAGTTTGATTATTCTTAGGTTGATTATTTGATTATATATTCTATATTTGAATTTGATTTTATATTTTCTTTTTTTCTATATTTTTTTATATATTTTTCGTTGTTCTATAATATGAATATGTCAAAAGTAGGGATAAATCTTTTTTTATTTACCCGATTTCTCAGAAGGAGAAAGAAACTCTTTTTTATCTTGTCGATAGAGAGATGCTTATTCCTAATCAGGAAGGGGGGTAGAATAAAAAAAAAAAAGGATTCGGGTAAAAAAGTAATTATCCAACTCTTACTACACTTATAACTGATGTCCCAAAAGAAAACACCATCTTCTTAGTTTTGTTTTTTTGATTACAATAAACTAAATGCTTATTCGCTACAAATCAAAATAACTGAACCTAGTGCTATACTTCCATTTTAAAATGAAGAATTTAAACCCCTTTTTAATTTTAAATTAAAATATTCTTTTTAATCTTGATTCAAGGGAAGGAAACCCTGTAGTTGAAATAACTCACTGAGAACACCTTTTAAAAGATTACGTGGTACGATTGGGTCGAATAAGCCCTTATGGAATAAATACTCAGCCGCTTGTGAACCGTCGGGTACTGTCTTTTTCAATGTTTGTTCAATTACTCTTTTGCCCGCAAACGCAATATAGGCATTAGGTTCAGCAATAATGATATCTCCCAACATACCAAAACTTGCTGTAACTCCGCCAGTTGTAGGAGATGTAAGGATTGATACATAGAATAACTTTTTATTTGATTGATAATCATATGAAGCAGAAGATATTTTAGCCATTTGCATCAAGCTCAAACTCCCTTCTTGCATGCGTGCTCCTCCAGAAGCACACACAATAATGACAGGTAGAGATCGATTAATAGCATACTCGATCAAACGGGTTATTTTCTCACCTACTACGGATCCCATACTACCTCCCATAAACTGAAAATCCATAACTCCAATTGCTATGGGAATACTATTTAGTTGACCTATGCCCGTTTGAACAGCTTCAGTTAAACCCGTTTTTTTTTGATAAAAAAGGATGCGATCTCTATAAGGTTCCTCTTCTGAATGAAATTCAATGGGATCTATAGAAACCATATCCTCATCCATAGGCTCCCAAGTGTCAGGATCAATAAAAAGTTCGATTCTCTCTGAACTACTCATTTTCAAATGATATCCGCAGTGTTCACAAATATTCATTTTTGACCTAAAAAATTTTTTATAATTTAATCCATAACAATTCTCGCATTGAACCCATAACTGTCTGTATTTTGTATTTATATCGAAATCATTAGATCTTCCTCTTTTATTGAGATAATTAGTACTAGTTTTGATACTCGAATTTCCACTTTCAATACTACTTATACTTTTACTTTCCGTACAAATGAAACTATAAATGTAACTGTCGATACCACTGTAAATGTCACTATTAAGACTGATTTCAAAACGAAGATAATTATCAATGCAACTATTAATGTGATTATTCCAATTAGATTGAGTATCATACATGGAATAATAATAGTAGTAATTGCTACTCTTAGACCCACTATTCAAATAACTATAAAAAAGGATCTCTAGCTCATTCAAAAAAGAATTAGCATTGTCAATCTCAAGAATCTGATTTTCAATATCAAAATATACAGAATAACTGTCACCATTACTATTTCTAACTAAAAGAGTATCATCAGAGATCAAACTCAAAATATTTCTGCTATCAAATAAGGAATCTAGATAATTAATATTACCGAAACTATAACTGCCACTATCACTCCAACTAGGAATCCTTTTCTCCGCATCATTTAGAATAGGTTCTTTACTTCCACTGGTATGTCCAATATCATCAAGACTATCCATTGATTTACTTAGTCCACACCTATGTTCTAACTTATTGTTAGACAATATCGAATTGAACCAACATTTTTCCTTTTCCATAGAGACTTTCTGCCCCCTATATTGATGAAAACTTAATACCTAATATTAAATAGATATATGAATAGTCATTCGATGAATAAAAAAATCATTTTACTATTTTTTTTATCATTCAGAATTCAAATGAAGCATATTATCCAATCATTAAGATTATTAATTAAAAACGAGCGAGTCTTGAAAAGAAAGAAAGGATTCTCCTCCTGTTGGGGAATCCAGTTAATCATTTCAATATTTCAATATATATTATGATAGAATCTTTTCCTCAAAAAAAATCTAAGGAGAGGTTTCTTAAAAAACTTTAAATTCTCATCAAAAAGATACATAGTTGTTTCTTCCCATAAATTTTAAATAGATTCTCGTAGAATC